GATTTCTTTTTGTTTCTAATTGCTAGGAATTCTCTTGTTGAGACCCTATGATTCGATTGAAACCTAAGATTCATACTAGAACCACGATGATTGAATAAAGTCCCTAAGCTAAGCCCAAGGGTTATCTGAGTAAAAACCTTTTGATCATCACTTATTCAATGAATAGATGAAATGACTCTAAATCCATAGAAACATTTGTCCGTTGGTCAAAATAAGCAAACAAAAAATTTAAGAATAATTAGAAATTAGAAAATAAATCTTTGAAATTTTTTGAGTCCGGTCGCGAGGTCTGACTGAATAGTAGGTATGAATCATAGTTTAAATATTTCTTTTCTTGATCTATTTCATTCCATATATTCCGTGCTCCAGATACTAGAATGAATATCCGACGAGGCAAAACCCATCTCTCTCAAGATGACAGACCCATTCTCTGTACTATCAATAGGATCAATTATAACAAGTCACACACTCATATTCCGGAAATACCGAAACAAAGGAATTTCACGGTCAAACTGCCGGAATGACCTAAAAATCCTAGTCCTAAGTGATTCACTTTGGATTGAAAAGACAGTACTTCGCAATTCCTATGAACCTAATTCATTGAAATTCCATCCAGTAAAACGGAAGAGTTATAAATCTCCAAAATAATAGATAGGAATACCGCGAAGAGAGCCATTGCGACACCCATCAACGGGGTAGTTCCCCATCCGGGCGCTACTTTACCATATTCCGAATTCAACGGTTTCAATAAACTTCCTAGACCAGTCTGTCTTGGTCTTGGACCAGATCTCGAATTATTCTCAACGGTTTGTGTAGCCATAAATCCTATTGCATTGATTGAATTTTATTGACTTTGTAAATCATACCGTTGTAAATAACCGATCTTATCATAGATCCATTGTGGTCTTGAAATTTTATAATAATGGAAATAGCAACCCTAGTCGCCATCTTTATATCTGGTTTACTTGTAAGTTTTACCGGGTACGCCTTATATACCGCTTTTGGGCAACCCTCTCAACAACTAAGAGATCCATTTGAAGAACATGGGGACTAATTGAAGTCAAGTAATGAGCCGCCCGTGTTGGGCGGCTCATTACTTGACTTTAATGCATTAATTCATTAGTATTTATAAAGTAACATTATACTTTAACTATAATTGAGATAATCAAAAATCATTTTTTAGTCGGAACCTTAGGCGGTTCTCGAAAAAAGATAGCGAAAAAAATGATTCCTAGAGTCGAGACTAAGAGGAATGTATAAACCAATGCTTCCATAAATTCGATCGTGGTTTACAATTATAGCTTCCACACCTGTTCATTTGGGAGCATCTCCCAGATAAAGACAAGAGTCAAAGAAAAGGGCGATTTAAATCCAGCAAAATTTATCTGGTAATCTATGTAGAAAGTGAAATCAAAAAAAATCCAATAGAAGCGAAAGATACCATATCAGATCAATGTTTATCAGATTACCTGTCTCCTTGTAGTTGGATCCCCAAGTTTTTGGAATGCTCCAAATTCTACTTGAGCATCCAAATCTGGATCAATCCCCGCAAAAACATCTCTGAACAAGGTTCTAGCACCATGCCAAATGTGTCCGAAAAAGAAGAGCAAAGCAAACGAAGCATGCCCAAAAGTGAACCAACCCCTCGGACTACTACGAAAAACACCATCAGATTTCAAAGTAGCACGATCTAATTCAAAAATTTCACCTAATTGAGCGCGTCTAGCATATTTTTTCACAGTTGCAGGATCACTATAACTGACTCCGTTAAGTTCGCCACCATAGAACTCAACAGTTACCCCTACTTGCTCAACACTATACTTCGATTCCGCCCTTCGAAAAGGAACATCGGCTCTCACAATTCCGTCTCCATCTACCAAAACTACCGGAAATGTTTCAAAAAAAGTAGGCATACGACGTACAAAAAGCTCACGCCCCTCTTTATCTCTAAAGATAGGGTGCCCTAACCATCCAACAGCTATTCCGTCCCCGTTATCCATTGAGCCCGCTCTGAATAATCCCCCCTTTGCGGGATTATTGCCGATGTAATCATAAAAAGCTAATTTTTCAGGAATTTTAGACCAGGCTTCTGATAAACTCTGATTTTCAGCTAGTCCGGCACCAACCCTTCGATAGATTTCTTGCTGGAAGTATCCCTGATCCCATTGATAACGGGTGGGACCGAATAATTCGATGGGGGTAGTTGCCGAACCATACCACATAGTTCCGGCAACAACAAAAGCCGCAAAAAAGACAGCAGCGATACTACTGGAAAGAACAGTTTCAATATTACCCATACGCAACCCTTTGTATAGGCGTTGGGGCGGACGAACACTAAGATGAAATAGGCCTGCTAATATGCCCAATGTCCCTGCTGCAATATGATGAGAGGCTATGCCTCCCGGAACAAAAGGATCAAAACCTTCTACGCCCCACGCAGGACTTACAGATTGTACTTTTCCAGTTAGTCCGTAAGGATCGGACACCCATATTCCAGGACCATACAAGCCCGTTACATGAAATGCACCAAACCCAAAGCAAGCTAACCCTGATAGAAATAAATGAATTCCAAAAATCTTGGGCAAATCCAAAGAAGGTTTTCCTGTACGTTCATCACGGAATATTTCTAGATCCCAATACACCCAATGCCAGATAGCTGCCAAAAAGCACAAACCAGAAAACACAATATGCGCCCCGGCCACACCCTCGTAACTCCAAATACCCGGATTTGTTACAGTTCCTCCTGTGATACTCCAACCTCCCCATGAATTGGTTATTCCTAAACGAGTCATGAAGGGTATAACAAACATACCCTGTCTCCACATTGGATCAAGAACGGGGTCAGAGGGATCAAAAACGGCTAATTCGTATAGAGCCATTGAACCAGCCCACCCAGAAACTAGAGCTGTATGCATTATATGGACAGCAAGCAACCGACCGGGATCATTCAATACGACGGTATGAACACGATACCAAGGCAAACCCATGAAAATACCCCTTTATCAAAGAAAAAAAAAAAAAAGATA